AATTCAATTTCTTGATCTGTATCTTCAATTTTTGGAAACTTATTAAATTCTTCCATTAAGCCCTGATTAATAAACCTAAAAAATCCCTCAAATTGAATCTGACTAAATCCAGGTATTGTGAACATTCCCTCATTTTCATCCCGGAGCATTTTAATCTTAAGTTTCCTGTTTATCGAAAAATCCCATTATTGGCTCACCTTTTCATCGATCCATATGGATCGATCTAGCAATGATGGAATAGCTATTCTGTTTACTGAATTACATAAAATTTTAGACAACTCCATATATGTATTTAATACGTATGAACGGAGATGAGAATGAGAGGGTGAATAAAACAAAGAGAATTTTCGGCGCAAATTCGATTCGAATTTGCGAAAGATACAAATGGAAATAAATTGATAAATTCCTGGAAAAAAATTATGCCACTTAGTGGACTTGACTTATGAAGTCTTGTATGGAATATCAAAATTGATCCAATTTCTACTTATTATTTATGATATTACGATCAGATTGAGTACCAAAAGTGGATTCGGGATTTAATCGACTCTCCAGGAATGAGATAAAGACAGAATAATCAGGAGCAGTATAGAGTTTACTTTTATTTTAACACTTCATACTCAACAAATGATTAGCGGATCTTTTTTTTATAGCAGAATTCTTTTTTTTTTATAGTAGAATTCATAGAATATGATTGAAGTGCATAATATAATAGGAGTGAGTTGTATTTATTAAGTACATGCCAATATAGTTATCTAGCTATCCGTATATTTCATCTTTTATCATAGTTCCACTTGGGGCAACACAGGTCGTGCCATATCATAATTGCTCTTTTCTATTCAATGAAAAATTAAAGCACGATCATTCTATTCTCTATAGAAATACATAGAGAAGATACCTGACTCGGTATCTGTTAACAATTTCTGTTCTGGGGTTTACATTTACATATATTTACATATATACATAATTATTGTTATAATTGAAAATAAAAAAAAGATTGATTATTGAAATTATTGAATATGAATATATAATTGAAAATGAATATATAGAAATGAATATATAGAATATATATATATGTATATATATATATATTTTATATATATATTTTTTTTATTATATTTATTATATATATATTTTTTATTATATTTATATTGATATATTGATACTTATATATATATTGATACTGATTAGTAGTAAATTAGTAGTAAATCAATTTGATTTTTTTTTGTCATTAAATTAAAGAAATACAATTTAAAATTTAAAAATCGTTCATTAATTCAAAGTTAATAGTATAGTTAATGGTTCAATTTGCCCTGAATTTTTCAGTCATAAATCCATTTTTTCTCTTTTGACTCACTCTTTTTGAAAAGAAAGGAAAAGTTTCTAAATGGTATAAATATGTATGAAGATACAATCAATTGAATAAAATGATCTCAATTAGATCCAATAAAAAAGAGGAATTATTCTAAGGATAAGTACAACGGAATTCAGGATCAAAATCAAATAGGAAAGAAACAAACGGTTCAGTCAGTAATCCCCCAAAAATTTAGGAAAAATTTAAGAATAAGTATAATATAATTTAAAATTTCTATCCATTTTTATTGTTTGTTTTGGCGGCATGGCCAAGTGGTAAGGCGGAGGACTGCAAATCCTTTATCCCCAGTTCAAATCTGGGTGTCGCCTGATCAACAAAAAACTCGAGATTTCTTATCCTGCTGATCTAAACTCAAATCGACGAACCCGACAGAAACAGAGGTAAAGTAAAGGCCTAGGCCTTGTCAATACTTGATTTTAAGAATGATCTATAGGTTCTAGAAAAGCAAAGACTGTTACTTTTTCCTCAAAATATGGATTCTGAGTGTGGCCAAAACAAACAAACCGGTACTACTATACTAGGCATAAGATAAATCAAATAAATATTGAGAGCCAGTTCTGAGATTCAGAACTACGAGAGTAAAAGATCGGAAATCTTATCTTAGTAGTCAAAGAGTCCAAAAGGACTCTCTATTTTTGCTTCTAGGATTCAAAATGGATGATAGGAAAGACTATCAAATCTTCCTAATTTAATTACTTACTCTATACTACTAAGATAGTTAGTGTCTACTGATTCAGTATAGAATTGGATTGGATAGGCTGATGGGAAATCAATTTAGGAGTTGTGTAAAGGAATGAATAAAGATACTTTGTCTCCAACTCGCAAGAAATTCTTAGTGCTCAATCAACCAATCAATCAATCAATATTGATTGATTGATTGATTGGTTGATTGGCCCTTATAGAGATAGAATAAAGGTTCAAAAATTTTCTTTCAGGAGATTACAAAAAAATGTAATATCGCATGGCATTTCCAATTCTTTCACAGAAAGAGAAACTGTAAGGCTTAGAGAGAATATGGGTATATAATAGATAGTTATCTACCTTGATGGTATATTTTTATGTATGTTTTTTTTTTGCTTATGAAAAAAAGTCAACAAACAGTGAGTCTTACTATTTTATTAGTATAGGAGCATTCACTTGATATTCCCAAAGCATGTATATTGTATTTGTGCCTAATCTTTACCGATTCTACCAGAAATACCATAATATAGGAACTTGTTACGAATGGATTTTGGGGATTGCTTCATCAATAGCCTTAAGTCATAATTCCGTTTTGACTCTGCACCATTGATTCCACTATGATTAGTGATCAATAATGGAATAATTCTTTCATTTCATAAGGATAGGAGACATAATTCACATGGATATAGTAAGTCTCGCTTGGGCTGCTTTAATGGTAGTCTTTACATTTTCCCTTTCACTCGTAGTATGGGGGAGGAGTGGACTTTAGAAGTACTATTAATTGAGTAATCGAATTGTATCAATTGTTTAATTGATTGTTGTTTTACAAACTGTTTAAAATAAAATGCCTCTGTTTTCAAATTCTGCTGTAATACAGTAAAATATGAATAAGAAAATACACTAATGAATAATAACCATTCGAGCAAAAAACAATGAATGATTACCATAGTTGTATTTCGAAACTCAAATCAACGGAATACATATGATAGGATTTTTTTCCAACCAAGTTCTTCCTATTCTATTTTGATTTGTTGAACCGGTTCTTACCAGAATTACAGATATTCTAATAAAAAACAAGCAACCTTTCTTTTTTCCTTTATTTGTTTCCTTCTTTCTTTACTTTTACTGTTCCAAGAGAAAGTTGTTCCGCTATTACAGCGATACATACTTTCTACTGCAAGCTCTTAGTGGTTGTCCAAACAGGTCCTACGCATAAAAAATCTTGCTTGCGTTGAGCGATCCACATATCATACATTTAACATTTTAGACTTCTAGAAATTTTATTTATTTAGGCTTTATCGACTCATCTAATGTCATGTTTAAGCATGACAAATCAACGAATCTACTACCCCTTTTCCAGATCCGAAGAAGTTACCATAGAACTTCATGGATCATCTGTTTATAGCTACTTCTTGGGAATGGTAAAAAAAAAAATAAAAAGGATTCCTTGGTTTTGTTTTCTTTTATATAATTTTATATAATATAAAATATACCCACACTTTTCTTCCTACATTGATTGTTTTGATCTATCTCGGGATACTTATTTAAAATTCTAAGAAGCCTAGAAAGTTGACCTTCAATTAAATTATTATTTATTTCGGATTGATCAAAATTCATACAAATGGCTGTAGCGACGAAAATAAAATAAATATAAATAGAATTAGAGTGCTATTTTACATATTTTATTTATATTTACATATTTATTTATATTTACATAAATAATGTGTACAGACGTATTGGAGATTGATCTATGTTATCAAGCCTATATCTGTATAAAAATATATATAATAATAGATAGTCTACAATACTAGATAGTGTGGTAGAAAGATTTATATTTCTATTATATAGTTTAGTTCTTTCTACCATACTATCTCAGATACTGTCGATTCCAGTCCGATCATTTCATTTCATTTAAGACTTGGAGTTTAAATCCCTTTCTTTTCTTCAATCATTGATAATTCTTCAATCATTGATAAGAAGTAAAAGTATCAGTCAACTTAATCATTTTGACTGACTGTTTTTACATAGATGATAAGTAAAAAAGCAGTAGGAACTAGAATGAACAGTGCAGTAGCAATAAATGCAAGAATATTGACTTCCATAATCTTATTTTTTTTTTCTTCGCAATAACTCGGGATCTAATCCCATAGAGATGAGAAATTTGACTGCTGTAAATTAAATAGGATGAGTTGCATCCTAATGATACTGAATCGGATCAATGTTATGAATAACAATATCTAATCTATCAAATCGACTCATCGTCGAGAATTGAATAGTATAACATAGGAAGATCTTTTATCCATACCAAGTAAAAAATGGGATTCCTGATCCGATAAAGAATCCCACTGATTTATCATCCTTTTCCACTCTTTTTTATAAACGGCCCTCTTCCTTATACAATATCTTTCCTTAGACTTATACAATTAATTATCTGATGAGATATCATATGACCGGTATTCCATTGGCTATAGACCCAAGTAGTATAAGTGCAATAGAAAAAATGACGCGTTGAACTCTAAGCTAAGTTTTTTGTGAATCGATACTAGTAAAAGAAGCGGAAATTGCCGTATTTGTCTGATGATAAATGCAAAATGAAAACAAAAAAAAAGAAATAAAGATCCCTACATGGAATTAGATCTTGCTTCCTGTCCCCCTTTTTGGGGTCGGGGCAATAGAGAGATAAATTGATAAATTCATCGGATCGTCGGATCCTAGTTCGGGACTGACGGGGCTCGAACCCGCAGCTTCCGCCTTGACAGGGCGGTGCTCTGACCGATTGAACTACAATCCCAGCGGGATGTACAGCATCCATATTTTTGTGGTATCATAATTCTATTTGCTGTGTTGTAACATAGACACGAATGATATACGGATATCCACATAGAATAGATATGGACTATACTCTATCTAATGATATAGTAAGAATAACACGGCTTAACTAGTAATCCTGTGATTCTTTTTATTGCTACAAGATTGATTATCAACCTTTCAATGAGAAAAAACAACAAAAATTCAACTCTTTTCTTTATTCTTCCATATCGGGCATTTCTGGAAAAGAAATTGATTATATCATACTCAAAAGAAAGCGGCGAATTTTTGGGCCGAGCTGGATTTGAACCAGCGTAGACATATTGTCAACGAATTTACAGTCCGTCCCCATTAACCGCTCGGGCATCGACCCAGGAAGAATCAATATCAATTATATATATATATATATTATATGTATATATATTATATGATATATATATATTATATATGATATGGATATGGGTTTTTTGATAATTGATAACAGCTTACTTTCGCAGTACCCTACCCCCAGGGGAAGTCGAATCCCCGCTGCCTCCTTGAAAGAGAGATGTCCTGAACCGCTAGACGATAGGGGCATACCCGCCCGACCACCACCAGACTATGATCATAGTATGATCCGTTTTTCGGAATTGTCAATACAATATAAAATAAATATAAGTAGTGTAAGTGTAATAACGTAATGGTATGATTAGATCCGAAAGACCTTTCCTACTTTCACGATTCTATCTAATTTTTAAAATTTTTTTTATAGTTCATAAATGTCCCATTATCCCATTAATTATCCATTATCCCATTAAATTAAATAAAAAAATTAAATAAAATGAAATATGTACATTTAAATTAAATATGTACATAAATGAAATATGTACATATATATTATTAATTATATACTATATATATTATTAATTATATACATTAATTATAATTATATATATATATTTATATATAATATATATTGTTAATTATTTTATATATAATTTAATTATTTTATATATAATATATATTGTTAATTATATACATTAATTTGATTATATACATTAATTATATAATATAAAATTAATATAAATATAATATTATAATATAAAATTATAATATAAAATAAATATAATATTATAATAAGTTAATAATTATATAATTTTTATATTAATAATTATATAATTATTATAGTAATTTATATAATTATTATAGTAATATTTTATTATAGTAATATTTTATTATAGTAATATTTTATTATAGTAATATTATAATAAAATTATAGTAATATTATAATAAAATAAATAAAATTATTATAATAAACTAAACAAATTATAATTAATAAATAAATTATCAAAAATAAAAAAAAAATCAATAAAATAAATAACGAAATATAAACCAGAGAAGTATAGTATTCTTTTAGTTCAAGTAGTGATTGGTCTAACAGAAAAAGGGTAGAAGTTTCATTTATTCAATTTGCACTAATTGATTTGTTCAGATGAGACATGATTCAATCAAATTTCGTAAATCTATGTCGTATTGGTACACGTATCAATCAAGTAAATCTTGTTCTGATGGATCGGTAAAATAAAAAAAAGCAAATACAATACAGAAAGTGACATTGGTCTTGAAACAATTCACTGTATTGGTATTTCTCAAAAAAAGGCATTTTACCCTAGACTTTATTTCTGACTTCACTTCTATTCTTAAATAAATCCAATATCTTGTTCCTGAATGAGTTCCTATACATACATGTATCTATGTATGTAATATATCTACATATACACATACAGTAGACTCATAATGGAAAATGAATTGCTAATTCATTTTTTTTTAAAGCCCTTTTAACTCAGTGGTAGAGTAACGCCATGGTAAGGCGTAAGTCATCGGTTCAAATCCGATAAAGGGCTTTTTCCACGAAACTCCAGTCTTCGTTTTTCAGTTTTTCAGCCGAGAGGAGAATAGAGAGATCTTGTTGATATTTGTCAAAAAGATAACCGCCATTATAAACATAAACCACCATTATATTATAATGTAATGAGTATTATCAGTTATAGTTTATAAAGTTGTTGAACATTTATTCATTATGTTAATTAATCATTACACTTTTTAGGAGAAGTCGATCTTGTAGTGGTATAGTAGTTCTCCTCATGTTTCCTTATTCATATTTTTTGGATCCCGGGGCATAACTATTCTAGATATCTAATCTTGATTATTAATCACCAAACCAAAGTATTCCTATTTCTCCAGTATTCCAATCAAACCCATCGTTAAAGTTAAAAAATAAAAAAAAAAGTAAGTGGACCTGACCCGTTGAATCATGACTATATCGGCTATTCTGATATTCAAATTCTATAGAGATGAAATTGTAGAAGCGGACTCTTTTTTATTTTTTTTCCTTTTAACCATCCAAGAATTTGTCGATATTTCCGGTCCCCCACAAAGAAAAGTTTATTTTGATAATAAATTTTTCAATCTCTTTCTTTGATTCCAGAATCAAATATTCTTGTTTTGTTCCGCCAATGCAATAGGGAACAAATGCGATAAAGGGGCTTTCATTTCTAGTTTATTATTATTTAATATTGAATTTAGTATTTCAAATTTCATTTTTAATTTAGGGGCAGAGAAAAAAAATAAGAAATTTTTTTATCTACTGGATAAAGGTA